ACTATGTATCTTTTTAATGAGAATTGAAAGTTTGACATGAGAGAAACCTGTCTTTATATATATTTTATCTTTTTTTGAGGAAAAAATTATATAATAATCACTATCATAATATTCATAATATTGAAATGATTCACCGGATTCCTCAAAAGGAGAATCCTTTCTTTTAAAGACTCGCTCGTTTTTAATTAACAATCTTAATGATTGGATCATATGCTTCATTTGAATTATGATGAGAAAGAAAAAAGAAATAGTAAAATGATTTTTTCTTCAGCGAATAACTATTCATCTATTATATTAGTATTAGGTTTTCCTAAAATAGGGGGCAGAAAGAATCTATGGAAAAATGTTGGTTCAATTCGATGTTGTCTAACAAGAAGTTAGAACATAGGTGTGAACTAAGTAAATCAATGGATAATCTTGATGCTCTTGGACATACCAGTGGAAGCGAAGAAACTATTCTAAATGATGCGGAGAAAAAGATTCCTAGTAGGGACAGTTATAGTTTCAGTAATATTAATTATCTAAATTCTTTATTTGATAGCAGGAATCTTTGGAGTTTGATCTCTGATCATACTTTTTTAGTTAGAAATAGTAATGGTGACACTTATTCTGTATATTTTGATATTGACAATCAAATTTTTGATATTGACAATGCTAGTTCTTTTTTGAATGAACTAGAGATTCTTTTTCCTAGTTATTTGAATAGTGAGTCTAATAGTAGTAATTACTACTATTATTATTCCATGTATGATACTCAATCTAATTGGAATAATCACATTAATAGTTGCGTTGATAGTTATCTTCGTTTTGAAATCAGTCTGAATAGTGACATTTACAGCGGTATCGACAGTTACATTTCTAGTTTAATTTGTACGGAAAGTACAAGTAGTATTGAAAGTGGAAATTCTAGTATCAAAACTAGTAGCAGTTCTTTCAATAGAATAGAAAAATATAATGATTTCGATATATTCGATATAAATACAAAATACAAACAGTTATGGGTTCAATGTGAGAATTGTTATGGATTAAATTATAAAAAATTTTTTAGTTCAAAAATGAATATTTGTGAACACTGCGGATATCATTTGAAAATGAGTAGTTCAGATAGAATCGAACTCTTTATTGATCCTGGCACTTGGGAGCCTATGTATGAAGATATGGTCTCTATGGACCCCATTGAATTTCATTCAGAGGAGGAACCTTATATAGATCGCATCTCTTTTTATCAAAGAAAAACGGGTTTAACTGAAGCTGTTCAAACGGGCATAGGTCAACTAAATAGTATTCCCATAGCAATTGGAGTTATGGATTTTCAGTTTATGGGAGGTAGTATGGGATCCGTAGTAGGTGAGAAAATCACCCGTTTGATCGAGTATGCTACTAATCGATCTCTACCTGTCATTATTGTGTGCGCTTCTGGAGGAGCACGCATGCAAGAAGGGAGTTTGAGCTTGATGCAAATGGCTAAAATATCTTCTGCTTCATATGATTATCAATCAAATAAAAAGTTATTCTATGTATCAATCCTTACATCTCCTACAACTGGCGGAGTTACAGCAAGTTTTGGTATGTTAGGGGATATCATTATTGCTGAACCTAATGCCTACATTGCGTTTGCGGGTAAAAGAGTAATTGAACAAACATTGAAAAAGACAGTCCCCGATGGTTCACAAGTGGCTGAGTTTTTATTCCATAAGGGCTTATTCGACCCAATCGTACCACGTAATCCTTTAAAAGGTGTTCTGAATGAGTTATTTCAGCTACACGGTTTCCTTCCCTTGAATAAAGATTAAAAAAAAAGATATTGAAAAAAGGAAAAGAAAATAAAGAAAGAAGAAATATCAAATAAATATAAATATTCAAATAACAAATAATAAGAATATATAAGTTCTTTCTATTTAGCGAGAACTCCCGTTTTTTACTAGGAATCCCTTTTTGTTGGATAAGATTGGTTAAAGTCGGGAATTCATAAGAAACTCGTTTCTATCTTTCCTTTCAAAAAAAAAAGGTGTTTTGAAAGGAAAGATAGAAAGACGATGAAGATAAGGATGGGAGAATAAAAATTCAATTTCTGAAAGTGGATTATCATACATATTCGCGTATAAAGAGGAATAAGTACACTTCATTGAGTTCTACATTCGTTATTGATTCTTAAATAATTCATATTAATATTATCTTAATATTCTTTCTAATAGATAGACTTATCATAAGATATATTTATAATTATAATAGGTACAAATATGAAATCGAGGTACCCATTCTATGATAGATTTTAACTTTCCCTCTATTTTTGTTCCTTTAGTGGGTCTAGTCTTTCCGGCAATCGCAATGGCTTCTTTATCTCTTTATGTCCAAAGAAATAAGATTGTATAAATACGATGGGACAAAATCTCATCAATTTATTTAAACACTGGATCATCATACAGATATCTTTTTTTTAGTGTAATAAGGTAGGATATATGATATGTAGCCTTTCCGAAAACAAATGGAAGAGTTGTTTTGTTATGTATGCCGATACATAATATGCGCATTAATGCATGTATATGCAGTTATAGCTTAATTAATTAAATGATTAAATTCAAAATGATCCGCAAATCTTTTTTGAAAAATCTTTGAAATAGAAAATCAATGTATCTAACCAATTATTCCTAATGGTTCCTGCCGGAATGCTGCTAGTTGATGAAAGTTACTTAGGGATCAAGCAATAAAAGTCGAGTCAAATCCATTTGGGTTATTCTCTCAATTCCAATCGAATGCAACTGGATCTAGTATAGTATGAACTGGCGATCAGAACATATATGGATAGAACTTATAACGGGGTCTCGAAAAACAAGTAATTTTTGCTGGGCCTGTATCCTTTTTTTAGGTTCACTAGGATTCTTAGTGGTTGGAACTTCCAGTTATCTTGGGAAAAATCTGATATCCGTATTTCCGTCTCAGCAAATTATTTTTTTCCCCCAAGGGATCGTGATGTCTTTCTATGGGATCGCGGGTCTATTCATTAGTTCTTATTTGTGGTGCACAATTTCATGGAATGTAGGTAGTGGTTATGACCGATTCGATAGAAAAAAAGGGATAATGTCCCTTTTTCGTTGGGGATTCCCTGGAAGAAATCGTCGCATCTTCCTTCGTTTCTTTCTGAAAGATATCCAATCAATCAGAATGGAGGTGAGAGAGGGTCTTTTTCCTCGTCGTGTCCTTTATATGGAAATCAGGGGCCAAGGAGCCATTCCCTTGACCCGTACTGATGAGAATTTGACTCCACGAGAAATTGAACAAAAAGCTGCCGAATTGGCCTATTTCTTGCGCGTACCCATTGAAGTATTTTGAAATGAACTGAAGAATAAATCTCAGCATTAGAGAAGGAACTTAATACATCTCAAAAGCAGGAGGACGCATATGGAACAATATTAATAAAATATAATATAACTAATCAAATAAAATAGATTAAGGAGAATCTAAACTTATTTGTACACAAAAACTATTTTTGATATCTTATATGCATACACATGCCGTCCAGCTTCACTCTTTACTTTATACTATTAATCTTAAATTAATATTAAAAGGTCTAATAAGTATCGATTCCTCAAATAGACTAACATGTCTTTTGTTTTCGTAAAACATAATTCCTCTTTTTAGGTCTTTGAATTGATACCCTATCCCCGCGCTGCGTTTAGACAGTGAAATCTTTTGAATTCGAAATAGAAATAAAATAATTAAAGGATCCGGTAGGGTTCGTCTTTAAATCCAAATTATATTCGTTAGTTAAAAATGGGTTTTTGAGTCTTCATCAAAAGGAATAAATGAAGAGGAAATCGGTTACAATTTGCCTAATTGCAATTTCTGGAATATGGAAAGAATATTTACTTCTTTTTTTTTTCATTCTGTATCCGTGATGTGAATTGTTAATGAACCTGTTTCATTCGTCAATTCTATCTGAGATTTCTATGAAGCACAAAAAGAGCTTATAACTCTAACAAGAAGAAGGTATCGAACTTATGGTTCTTTATCCTATTTTTGTTTTTGTGTCAGAATTGAGTCTTTAGGATCTAGAATAGAACATACAAGAAAGGCCCTTTTCGAATGAAAAAAAAGAAAGCATCGGTTTACCTCCCATATCTTGTGTCTATACTTTTTTTGCCCTGGTGGGTTTCTCTCTCATTTAATAAATGTCTAGAAACTTGGTTTCTTAATTGGTGGAATACCAGTCAATCTGAAATCCTTTTGAATGATATTCAGGAGAAAAATGTTCTAGAAAGATTTATGGAATTAGAAGAACTATTCCTGTTGGACGAAATGATAAAGGAGTACTCGGAGACACATATGCAAAGGCTTCGTATAGGAATGTACAAGGAAACAATACAATTGGTCCAAAGACAAAATGAATCTCATTTCCATATCATTTTGCATTTTTCTACAAACCTAATCTGTTTCGCTATTCTAAGTGGTTATTTTTTTCTGGGTAATGAAGAACTTTTCATTCTAAATTCTTGGATTCAGGAATTTATCTATAACTTAAGTGATACAATCAAAGCTTTTTTGATTCTTTTAGTTACTGATTTATGGATCGGGTTTCACTCGACCCATGGTTGGGAACTAATGATTGGTTCGATCTACAACGATTTTGGATTGGCTCAGAATGATCATATTATATCTGGTCTTGTTTCCACTTTTCCAGTGATTCTAGATACAATTGTGAAATATTGGATCTTCCTTTTTTTAAATCGTGTCTCTCCTTCACTTGTAGTAATTTATCATTCAATGAATGAATAATTCATTATTTGATATCAATCAAATCAGAATCTTTTTTCGTGTATAAAGAAATCCTTTTTGATCTTACTTATTCTTTATACTTCTACCTTTTCAACTCAAGGTATTCAGACTCTATTTCACCAGTACAATTATTTCAGTACAATCAATACAATGGCAAACTTGTGGATAGGGAATTCTACTAGCTACCTATCAAATTTATTGTAGAAATTCCGGGGATCAATGATTGG